TGGTTCAATCATTGATACCGAAAATTTCTACAATAAATTAGGTAGGTCGCTAATATAGTTAGTTTCCTATCCAAGATTCTGCTATTTACTGAAATAATTTGACTGGAATATAGGAGGAATCCCCGGATGGGTCTAAATCGAACGAGGAAGTACAGTTTTAAGCGCCTTGCTTGCTTATGCCCAAACCAAACTAACAAATATTAGAATAAATATATTTGGATTAATATCTTTTTCAGTCATTCATTGAATGATAAATCACTACAAGTGACGGAGATACACGATTTAAATAACGGAAGATCCAATATTTTAAAATTGTATCTAGAATGACTGGAAAAGTGGAAACAAGGCCCGATATAATTTGATCATTATGAGTAAATCCAAAATCTTTGTAGACAGAACCCAGCATTAGTTCCCAACCGTGGGGTGAATGGAATCCGATACATAAATCCGTTAATAAAAGAATAGAAAAAGCTTTTATTGTGTCGCTTAAGTTATATAGGAATTCCTGAACCCACGAGTTAAGAATAACAAGTTCTTCATTACCTAGAATAGAATAACCAACTAGAATAACGAAACAGACTATATTTGTCGATAAGTGTAAAATCGTATGGATCCGACCCTCGTTGTGCATCTTGATTAATTGGATCGTTTCTTTGTGGATTCCTATACTCAGTTTTTGTAGATATGTCTCCGGGTATTCTTTTATCATTTCATCCAACAAGATGAGTTCCTCTAATTCCATGAATTTTTCTATAATACTCTTTTCTTGAATATAATTCAAAAAGGTTTCGGATTGTGTAGTATTCCACCAATTAGTAACCCAAGATGCCAGACTTTTTTGAAATGAGAGAGAGATCCCCCAGGGCAAAAAGACTATAGATACAAGATATAGAAGGGGAGTGACTGCTTTCTTTTTTGCCATTTTTTTCGTCTGTGAATTTTTAATGAACCCGCCCCTTTCGTCGATTCCATATGATCTAAGATTTCTATTAAGCATGAGTTCTATTACAAGGTATTGAACCTAAGAATCTAGTCCCCGTTTGTTTGTTTTGCGATTCGTTGGTTAATTCTTGAATCTAGAAAGAAAAGAAAAAAGTAAGAGCCCGCTTCAAGTGAAGAAATAATAACAATAAATAAATTTCGTTTTTGATGGCTGTTCCATACCATATACGTCTACTTTGGCTTGAATGAGCATTATGAGTAAACCCTCTGTTAATAAATAAGTTATGCTTTATGCTATAACTATCGAAAAGGGGAGAGGATTTTCCTTCTGATAATGATAAGAAAGGAAAGAAAACTTTTTATCATTTCAAAATACTTCAATTGGTACACGCAAGAAATAGGCCAATTCCGCAGCTTTTTGTTCAATTTCTCGCGGAGTCAAATTCTCGTCGGTACGAGTCAAAGGAACGGACCCCCGGCCCTTGATTTCCATATAAAGGACACGGCGGGCATAAATACCCTCTTTAACTTCTATTCTGATGGACTGAATTTCTTTCATAAGGAATCGGAGGAAGATGCGACGATTTTTTCCAGGAAATCCCCAACGAAAAATACGCACTATTCCCTCTTTTCGATCGAATCGATCATAACCACTACCCACATTCCACGAAATTGTGCACCACAAATAGGAACTAATAAAAAGACCCGCGATTCCATAGAAAGACATCACGATCCCCTGCGGAAAAAAAAGGATTTGCTGAGATGGAAATAAAGATATCAAATTTCTACCAAGATAACTGGAAATTCCAACCAACAAAAATCCTAATGAACCGAAAAAAAGGATAAAAGCCCAGCAGAAATTACTTGTTTTTCGAGATCCCGCTATAAGTTCTATCCATATATGTTCTGATCGCCAACTCATACTAGATCCAGGTGCTTTTTATTGAAATTGAGAGAATAACCCAAACGAATTTGACTTTACTCTTTTTTTTTGTTTCCGAAGTAACTCTCATCAACTAGCACTATTCGGGCGTGAACCTTTCGGGATAATTCATCAAATTGAATTGGTTCGATCTAAAATAAGAACATCCCCTTCTTAGACTCTCCTATGGAGATCTACATACATTTAGATATATGGACTTTCCGGTTCAGACATCGGCATCGGCGGATTCCAATCTATTTTTATCTTAAACTATACTATAATATATATATAGAATTAAAATTCATTTACCCGTAAATTTTCCACATGTATATTCGTAGGAAGTTTATACCATAAATATTTATTCGTGTTATGATCCAAGTCTAAGCCTTGAAAAAGAAATGGGTGAGGTTGGGGCCCATCAAATCTAAAAAATTTTGTTTTTTTGAACATGAAGAGATAAAGAAGCCATTGCAATTGCTGGAAATACTAGACCCACCAAAGGCACAAAAATAGAGGGTAAGTTAAGAGTTGTCATAGGATGGGTACCTCGATTAAATATTTGTACCTGTTATTATTAATAGTTTATTAAAGATATCTTATAATAATTATACTATAACTATAAGTAAGTATATAATAAGTGCAAGTAATGTAGAACGAAATGAAAAAGAAAAAGTTTCTTACAAATTTCCGAAAGATTCTCGTTAGAATCCGACTCCATTTTTACTAAAAATGGGAGTTGGCGGGAGATATATAAAAATGTCAAGACGTCTCTTTCTATTTCGATCTATATTTGAATTCTATTTCTATTATCTATACATACGTAAAGGATAACATGAAATTCGTTTTATTTTACCTTGCTTAATTTCGTGAAAAGAAGAATCCAATCCGCTCTTTTATCTTACTGTCTGATTACTACTATTACTAATCAAGAACATGGTAAAAACAATTGGCAATTTTTGTTTGATTCTTTATTACAATTCGATCTTATGTCACCAAAGAAAACGCAAACCTCATTCTTCTGATTTTCACTTTGATTCTGATAATTAATTCACAATAGAATTTTAAAAACGCTACTTGATTGAATTTGTATTCAAAGTCAAAGGAAAGAAAGTATGGAGCTGAAATAACTCACTCAGAACACCCTTTAAAGGATTACGTGGTACAATTGGGTCGAATAAGCCCTTATGGAATAAGTATTCAGCCGTTTGTGAACCCTCAGGTACTGTCTTATTCAATGTTTGTTCAATTACTCTTTTACCCGCAAATGCAATGTAAGCATTGGGTTCGGCAATAATGATATCCCCTAACATACCAAAACTAGCTGTCACCCCACCAGTAGTAGGAGATGTAAGGATGGATACATAAAATAGCCTTTTATTTAATTGATAATTATATAAGGCAGAGGATATTTTAGCCATTTGCATCAAGCTCAAACTTCCTTCTTGCATACGTGCTCCTCCAGAAGCACACACTAGAATAAGAGGTAGAACTTTATTTGTAGCATATTCGATCAAACGGGTTATTTTCTCGCCTACTACAGATCCCATACTACCCCCCATAAACTGAAAATCCATAACTCCAATTGCTATGGGAATACCATTTAGCTGACCTATACCTGTTTGAACAGCTTCAGTTAATCCCGTCTTTCTTTGATAAGAATCAATACGATCTTTATAAGGTTCCTCCTCCGAATGAAATTCAATGGGATCCAGAGAAACCATGTCTTCATCCAAAGGACCCCAAGTACCCGGATCAATCAAAAGTTCGATTCTATCTGAACTACTCATTTTCAAATGAGATCCACATTGCTCACAAATATTCATTTTTGACTTAAAAAATTTCTTATAATTTAATCCATAGCAATTTTCGCATTGGACCCATAAATGCCTGTACTTTTGAGTTACATCGAGATCATCCGAACTTTGAGTTAAATCACTATCCTTTGTATTAGTATTGTAATTTTTGCTTTCACTACTATTTCCACTTTCGCCATAAATGTAACTATCAATGTAATTGTCGCTACTATCAATACGGATTTGAGAACGAAGATAACTGTCAATGCAACTATTAATGTGATTATTCCAACTATATTTAGTATCATACATGCAATGATCAGAGTGGGGGTCGTCACTCTTGGATTCATTATTCAGATAACTATAAAACGAACTTTCTACTTCATCCAAAAACGAGGGATCATTGTCAATCTCAAAAATCTGATTTTCAATATCAAAATATATGGAATAACTGTCCCCGTTACTATCCCTAACTAAAAAGGTGTCATCAGAGATGAAATTCCTAGCGCCAAATAAATGATCAACATTACGGCCACTATCACTCGAATGAGGAATGTTTTTACCCGTATCAGTTATAACCTGGTCTTTACTTCTACTTCCGCCGGTACTTTCAATAGGACCAAGACTGTCCATTGCTTGACTTAGTCCACACCTGAATTTGAACTCTTCATTAGACAACATTGAATTGAACCACCGTTTTTCCATAGAGCTTTTTTGCCCCCAATTTACATAAAAATAAAAGAGATGAATAGTCATTCGATAAAAATAAAAAAAAAAATCGTTTGAATATTTCATTTCTTATCAGAATAAACATCTAAATCCAATCACTAGGATTATTAACTATAACTAAGAATGAGCGAGGATTGAAAGAAACGATTCCTTTTTGTGGGAATCCGGGCTCTCACTTCATTATATATTATATGATGGAACCTTTTTCGGTTAGAAATAGAAAAGGAGTTTCCCATGTCGTGTTAAATTTGTAAAAAAAAAAAAAAGAACTATTTGTTCTTTTGCTTATGAAGAATTTTTTCGTAAAACTCGTCGAATAATAGATTTCTATTCCGACATAGACCGAAAAGGACAATATACAGGATGGAATGAGGTAGTAAGGGGTTGTGTGTGATACTTGGCTCGATTCGTGGGTCAAAACTACAGGATATAAAAAATACTCCAATCCTGATCCATAGGATTAATTGTGGATCCACCACAACAATAGAAACTTTTGAGTTGCTTAGTCTTTTATTTTATTTATTTTGGATATATCTATACTTATATAGATATACCAAGTATAGATATACAAGATCTTAAATCCAAAATATATATATTATATAAAGTCCTTGTAT